CAGGGCAGGACGGGACTCACTGGGGGTTGAAGGAGCCTTCCCCCTGGTAAAACCTAATAAGACTCATTCTAATACTTGAGTTCAAGCTCCTACTTCGAAGTAAGCCTATGTGTTGTTTCGAAGCTTAGTAGCTAAAGCGTACTTGCGTGTTAAAGGGGGTACGCGGATTTGGTACTAAGTGGAACCAGACCATTCAACTTGCCATTTGCACTCTCCTAGGGTGCGATCGTAGGAAGCTCTATTAGCGAATGCAATTCCCCGCCCGATAAGACTGATCATACCCTGCTGCTTGGCTTGGAATCAAACTAGCCTATCATGCCCTTTCTTCATTCCTATATGGACCCATATTCCTATGTTCTTCCAATGTTTACTGTATTACTGGGATGACTATTTACTGAACCATATCAAAGAAGCCACTTTCTTTCTGGCGGGTATACCCAGGTATAAAGGGATAGACAGTCTAAGAGAGTGCCATGTACAGAGCCCTTCTACTTATCTTCCAACCAAACCTCTGATAATGGGATGGGGAGGCGCCTCAGCTACTTAAGGCACAAGGAATCCCCGTTGAGTTCGTTAGTTCCCTCTCCCCCAAAGTCTGGGCAGAGCGGCGGGGCATTAGCTTCAGCTTCCGAATTCAAAATTAGCTGAAGTACTTCCAATCCTGACAATCCTTAAGGGAAACCCCTTCCCAAATCTTCAGTAATCAAAAGCCAAGAAAAGGTCCCAAAGCCAGTTTGTCTTTAGTAAACTTCACCTTCTCGAGGATCTTTTCCTCGCCCAAGTTATGGGGAGAATCTCTTCCTATAGGGAATAGAGCTTTCTGTAAAGAAAAAGCTAAGCAAATTGACCTGGAGAAAGACCGGCAACAAGGTCCCATGGCCCGTTCTCGATACGAAATTAGGCCTCTTGGACTAGACTTTTTGTCTCGCAGCATCTCTATAATGAGACTGTCCAACTCCTAGCCATTCACTGAGCACTGAGAGTCTTTTCCTCGGAAAGCAAATTCATAATCTATCTAAGCGGATCGAATCCGAAAAAGCAGCGAAGGGCCTGCTTAATCAACTGCTTCCATCGCTCTCAAAGCGGCACATGTACTCATAATATAAATAATATAAAGATCAGTCAAGGTTCACTAAGAGAAAGGATTGACTTGCCACGCCAAGCCAAGGGCTCTCAAAGCCGAATTGTAAGTAATGAAGTTGGCCTTCTTGAGGTGCGATACCGACCATCCGTCGAATGAGACTCAGGCATAAGAAGTAGTGAATACAATTCCCCTGTTGCTCCCCAAAAGACTGATCATTCCTGGTCTGCTTTGCTGTAAAAGCCGGGGCATTTATGGCACAGCTGCCACCAAGAATGCGTTCCTCTGGCGTTGGGGACCCCATCCTCGGATGTGAATGCTTGGGCAGACAGACTTGACTCCCCGATTGGACAGTGGTACTCGAATGAGACCAAGCATCCCGGTATGAAAGAAGTAGGAAGGAAGATTCACCCGGGTAAAAGAGGATTTCAAGGCAGTTAAGGCTTTACACACCGGGGGGTAGCATCCTATGAAAGAACTGGCATTGGGAATGAACTGGCTTTGGGAATGAACTGGCTTTGGCTCCTTGCCTTTGGGAATGAAATGGCTTTGGCTCGTAGCCTTTGGGAAAGAGCAGGCTTTGGCTCGTTGCCATTGATTCTTTACCCATAGCATAAGATAAAGGGTCTTAGTCTCTTTTGCTCTTAAACCTATGTGACTGAAGGTGGGGGCAAGGAAAAGAGCTTCAATAGCTCGTGTCAGGTCAAGACCAGCATGGATATTCGCTGTAGTGGGACCGCAGCTGCGAAGGAGCCGGCCTCGGGGGAGGGAGAAGCGAAGGAGCAGGCCTCTAGGGAGGGAGAACCATTGTTGAGAGTATTGCTTGAGTTTCAGGGGATATTCGTTTTTACAGCAGAAGTGGATAGCTCACTAGCGAAGCAGAAGGAGTTTGAATCGTGCTATATGATGATCAGTTGGCAGTGATCCAACATGCTATTTTCATGCTTAAGAGTAGAGCTTGACAGCAATCCTTTCACAAGCCTAATCATCCTCTCTCTTTTCCGTCAACGGACTGGGACCAAAGCTCTTTCACAAACGATATGACGCTCTCGTGCGATGCGATATGACGCTCTCGTGCGATGCGATATGACGCTCTCGTGCGATGCGATATGACGCTCTCGTGCTAAGATAAAGGTAGACTTGCTCCTTCAGGGAAATAGAGAGAAGAAAAGCGGGTGACAGAGACAAGAGCAGCGAAGGGCGGTCCGCTTGATCTCTCATTTTCACAATAGTATAGGTCTAAGCGAGAATATGTGCCTGTGGGAAAGTCTTCCTGCGCGTGCTTTCTTCTTTCAATACCCTACATGGAACTACTCGATCTTTCCAATCCATCCCGAGAGTGAAGCGAGCAAGACCGATCAATATCCGAACGGAACGGATTCGAACTTCTCCTAGAAGAGTTTCCGGTGCGAAATGAAATTCATACATAGGAGATATATGAGTAATTCAAAGGATAAATATAAAGATTTGATAGGATTAAGGTAGCGGTAGTATATTTGAAGAGGAACTAGCTTTGACTTTCGCTATCTGATTTGAAGTGCGAAAGCTCTTTCAAAGAATAGCTGTTAGAGAAGAGATAGATCTTACGTAAGCCAAAGGCTATTTAAAGAGCTTCTATTTCACCACCTTAAAGGAGATTTGGGGTCTACGCATTCACCAAAAAGAACTGGCACCGGGTGAAGTAAAGTAATAGCCCCCACGACAATGTTCATTGCCTTCACCACCAACTACTCGTACTCCCATACCGGTAACACCAGTCAAGAAGGTAAGGCAGATTCTATAGCTGCTGATTCTAGCACAACCTCTTCTTTAAGAACCCATTCTTCTTAAACTTAAAAAAGACTGAGGTTATTCCCACAGCTGATAATTTATGGAATCTGCACCCTCCTGGTGGAGGATGCAACTTCTCTTGTCTATTCTTTGACAGATTACTTGCCCCAGGAATGCTTGCTGTCAGCAGTGAAGGGGCAAAGGGAAGGTGACGAAGGGAATCCTACTACGGCACTCAGACTAATTCAGTCTATTTGGCGACTATTCCTACTGCAACTACTACAGCTACTGCAGTCAGGAAGGAATTCGGTTTCAAATTGATTAAACTCCTTCTCTCCCGAACAAGAAAAAATGGCAAAGGCTGACTCTCCTTCGCTTTAGATCACCTTGTAACATTAAGAGAGCTCTATCTTACCCGTTCGCGCCCCATTAGTCCTATGGATCACTCACTCATCCAATAGTGAGTTAAGAAAGACTGTCTCATGAAGCTGCTTTGCTAGAAAGGTTTGAGTTCCCCTTTATACTGGGTAGTGGCACAAGCCGTACTCAGCTACAGACAGGGTTCATCCTCCGGGCTTCTGATAACCAATGATTCCTACGCTCCAGTCCCACACCCGTGAGTCAGGAGCTACCTTTGGGTGAATATCATCAGTCATCACTGAACCCCACGGAGCGGTAGGGATAGATAGTAGGAAAAGGCTAGGAGATCCGTCCTCATTCTATGAGTAGGTCCTTCTTCAGAAATGTAGTTTCACAGCCCAGCTCCCCCGCTTTCAAGCTTCATCTTTATGACATACCTGCCTCCCTTGCCCATATACACGGTTAAGCAAGCCCTGCTCCTGCTCTTTTTAGTCGTTTCCAGAAGAAAGAATTGATTGACGAATCTCCGGGTTAAATCCCCCACTAACGGACTTTACTGGCTTGAAACTTTCAGTTCTCTTACTCGACTAGAGGGCTTTCCCTCACATCCTACTCTTCATTATAGAAGGTTCTTTCTGTCCAATACGGGGGAATCAGCTTCATTCAATGCCAGCATCTCTCTCAGCTGCAAGAAGATCAACTGCATTGCCAAGCTCCAACTCTGCTTTTAGCTTTAGTCGGCTGAGCGACTCTCCTCCTGGAGTTCGGAATCGGCAAGAGAGAAGAGGGACGTACTTAAAAGCAAGGAAGTGGAATCAATCCCGTTTGCTACAGGATTCTTTCGATCTGGTAAACCCCTTTTTACTATAAAGTAAAATCTCAGTTTGAAACTCCCGGTCTAACAGCGTATTGTCCCATCTCCTAGCTCAAAGAGCAGTTTTGGAATGAAACTTCCTCCCTATTCCTATGGGTCGAGTGAGCTCTTGCTTCTCCGCTTCGAGTAGCCGACTCGCCCTATCTTACCAGATATTGGATTCCCTAAAAGATGCCGAGCAAAGATCTGGTGATTTTCTTCCTCTAGTTAGGCATAGTCCGAATTTGCTCGTCAGTGGTAGAAGCTGGTTCATCGGCTTAAGCCAGTCAATCTATCCTAAGAGCCTACCCTACGCTATAATAGATTAAGCTCCAGCTGCACTTTGCTGATTTCTTTCTCAATCCTGAATCCGAACTTGCAACTTTCATCACGAAAAACGCTTTCTCAGTATCTATTCAATTCGGACTTCATGCTCACTTCAGAAATGAAGCTAATAAGGCCTAAAGCTGAGCGACGAGTCCACTGGCATGAGAATCAAGCGAAGTAGAGCGATAAGCACACTATCGATTGATCCAAAGAAGCTTAACGACAACTTCCATTCCTGGCCCAGAAGGGAAGGAAAGAGACGAAATCCCTTGCTCCATCAAAGGAAGCTAATGGGCCGCCCTTAGAAAACCATGAATCTTAACCCTAGTGAAGGTAGTCGATGAGAGGAATAGGTGGTTTCCAAAGGATAGAGTAATTTTATATGATGCTCTATCTGTATTGGATGGATGCCTTAGCTGTGGGATAGAAGGCTTTTCTTTCAAGTCTTCTTTTCTTTGATCGCCCTTTGTAGTTAGTCTAGGGCCTTGACTTGAACACTTCGCTGAAATCATGTAGAAGAGGTCATCCCTTAGTGGACTGATTCAACCTTGTAGCATATCTTGCAGCCCTTAGACCGGTCTCCCCTCATTCATGCCTTCCTTCAAGGCCTATTCTTTTGGATATCCTTGTTCCCCTCTTTCCTGGAACATCCTTTTCTTCTGATTGATGGGACTTCTGTCTGAAATCCCTTGACCTAACCTCTCCTTGACTTGCCGCAGCCAAGTCTTCCCCAACCTCTCCTGACAATTCAATTCAAGAGTTTATTAAGAAAGGCTCTTATTCTTTCTTTTTAGAATATAGGAAGGAGATCTGACTTCTTAGAAGGAGATGAGCTACCTATATTTAAGTATGTACGGGTCTCGGTAATTGAAGAGAGAAGATAGGAAAAAGACAGAGGAGTACGCGAAACTGCCATTCTATGCTCAACCTTCTGACCACGAACACCTAAGACAGATAAATAGAGGACTTGATCCTGTAATTATGAGAAGAGAAGTGCGTAGGAAGTGGTGATGCTACGTGCAATGTTCTTGAAGGATGGTCTAAGACTGAAGAATTAAATTCCACCTCAGGGCAATCCGTCCCTGAGCTGCTTTGGCAGAAAGATAAAGGTTCCAGACTTTGGAGATCTAATCCAAACAGCTGGTAGTTGGGCTGACTTGGAGGAGTCTTTCTCATATTCTGACTTTCATGACTCGGACGATAACCTGAAAAGTCTTTCTTTTTCTTGGTTTCTTGATGTAATCTATTCATGGTCAGAATGGGAGACAGAAGAAATGATAGACTTTTCTCGCCTCTCAATCAATCTTTGATTCGATAGTCAGACCTTAGTCTTTCAACTAAGCGCGGAGACCTGCCCTAAGATTATGCGCAAAGTCTTCACCTCACACCTAGCTTCAATTAAGCAAGCAATCAAGCTAAGATGAATCATCTCAGTGCGAGGTAGAGCGGAGGAGAGTGCCGCAACTAAAAGCATGAGTGCGCCTATTATCTTATTGATTATATGACTTATTGAAACTATGAGCTAAGGAAACCGCCATCGAATTGATTCATTGATTATGTCTCCCCGGCTAAACCTAGGCCTTGAGAGGAAGAAGAAGAGCTCAAGGCCGCCACAACATTCGATTCGATACCTCTCTCTGATTAGCGGTAGGGGCTGTCAGCCAACAACAAAGCGATAGGAGCGAGCGGCCCTGCGCACCGACCGCCACCTATCTTTATCGTTCAAATGTCGTGGTTCGCTATCCTAGATCAACTCCGTCGATCCTCAATCCCTCTCAGCCAAAGGCGAGAAATAAGCTCAATCGAGTACTAAATAAAAACAGGATCTCTATCCATGCCTCTATGAAGGATAAACGAGAAACTGAGAATAGAACGAATGTTAGGTAGCGCACTTCAGCCTTAACCGGAGGAGAATCTCACCGTTCAAGAGTATCTGCGATCAAAAGTAAAGAAACCTTTCGAGCTGTAGCTTTACAACGGTAGGAGAGCCCTTTATTCTTAGTATCGACCGTGGATAGCCTGAGTACATAACAAGAACATCTGTTCTTTGCTCACGAGAAAGATTGAATAGGGGTTATAAACATATAAAGAAGCCTCGCCATTTTGACGGGAAAAGGCACTGAGTATTGTATACTACCTGCTGGACAGAGTCGAGCCTCTTTCAGACCCTTGTTCGCAGTATGGTCTTTTCACTGGGCTTCTGAGATTCCCCTCCGAAATGCATGATCAAATCAAAGAAAAGGATGACCATTACATTAATTGCGAGAAGAGGTCTTGCTGCGCACCGAACCACATGAGAGATTTAGCTTTATGAGCTATACGAAATTCATTATCTCGCAGGATTGAGATTTTACTTCTGATTCTGTGCCATCGACTTCTTCTGTAAGCTACCTATCACTCTATCGATATTCCATTTCCATATCTCCTTCTCCTTCGGCTTAATTTCTCTTATTTTATTGATTTTGGGCGGTATATACCTATATCACTAAAGTCAATAGAGGATATTTCTTTCGGCGTAATAAGAATCTTTCTCAGTCTTAATTCCATCGAGCCTAGTTACTAGACCAACAGCTTACCTTAGCCCAACCATAGGTCCTACTCGATGGCAGATAGCCACTTGAACTAGCAACCCTACCTGCTGCCGTACCTGTCTGTGAATGAAATTATGGATATTCCACAACCCGGGCCCCGCCGGGACTTTCTTTCGAAAGCCGGGGTCAGAGAACTCCTAAATGAAGTTCATACGCAACCCACAAAATTCTGGTTCCGACCACCCATCCATATTTTCTCCTTCCCTCAGGCACAGGAACGGGCACACTGATACCTCAGTAGTGAGAGAAGCACATTATTGCTTGTTTTAGTCCTGAATTTCTGATCCATGGTAGATAGACACCAAAAAAGAAACTTCATTCTCAATGTCTACAACTACAAAAAATGTTGCTAACTTTCTTAGGCGTCGAAATTGTAAGAAAAATGATCCTCAAATGCCGGACTGGGGCCAAAATGGATGCTTAAATGTCTGAAAGGGTATCAGAATAGGAAAAAGAAGCATCTGGCTCACTACACGACTGGCTGGCAAGAGTGACTATCAGGACGAACTAGTTACATCTGATTAATGGGATAGGAATAAAAACCTTTGCTTCTTTCTGGTTCTGGAACTTACCTTGGTCCCGATCCATTGAGTTGAATGAGTTGAAGCGCCCTTACCATTAGTCTCATCTGAAGCAATTCCCGAATAAGAGAGATTGGCTGTTCTGCTAGCTCTTTAAAGAGTTGGATTTGGTAACTTGTTGGAATAAGCTGGGAGTAGGTGCTCGTGCATGAAAGGAATGGACCTTCCATTTTTATTTTATTTAGAGCCAACACCCTAACTGTTGGGTTAGCTTCCATGGAAGGAAACTTTTCTATCGGGTAAGGAGTTAGAACAGGCCGAGGCCGAGCCTTAACCAAGCCCTATTAGAAGGAGGAAGCGCGTTAGCTATTAAGTTTTTCTTGCTCTTAATTGCTGGCTTTATGAAGAGCTGGTTCCGGGGTATACCTTTATTGACAGAATTAGACTCTCTTTTCATCAGCCTTAAGTTGAGGATTCTGACCTAGCTCGATGACCCCTCTGTGAAGCTCTAGTCCTTTCTGCTTACAGTGCTGATAGTTCCGTGTCTCCAGCCTCTCTTGCCTACCTACCCCTAATGTCTGCAGTAGCTGCTTCGCTTCTATCTTATATAGTAGACCTCTCGCATGATTGTTTCAATGATGTATTCAATCAAGACAAGAAAGATACGTCGTAATAAGATCAGGTTACATGATTGGTCTGTGAAGGAACATCAATAAAGAGGATCAGACTTGATCAGTTCAGGCTATGCGAGTCGTCTATCTTCACAACTGGAAATGCGCTCCGAAGGGCATTGCTTTCTCCATTGAATCAGTCTAATATTATAAGATGTTAAATTCATTCACATTGTGTTCTTCTGTGTAGCGTACGGTGTCTCGTGCCAAGTGAAAGGAAAGCTCCGCTTGCTCCAAACCATGAAATCAAAGAGAGTGCCCGGTCATCATCATTCCACTCCCTTCTTGGTCAACTTCGGTTACAACTTTCTCTAAGGTACGGTGCGATCAGACCAAGTGCGAGATTGGATCGAGGAATTGCGTATTAAATGAAATGCTGTTTCCTATTTCTTTCGTTTGTGCATCTTTCTTTCTACCATTTCTTTCTTGGTTGGTAAACCAACCCAACCTCTCCCTATCTTAGCTGCGCCCCTCCCCCTATCGGTCGAGCGTCTCCGAACCTCTAACTCCCAGGCTTTCTCTTGGCGGAGGAATGGAACCTGTTGGAGAGGAAAAAGCGCAACTAGTCTTTATAAGTCAAAGGAATCCGGCCCAATATGTCATTGCTCTGGTTCGGTTTCACAAACACTTTGATATTAAGAAAAGTCATCCGCTTGTCAATTCTTGGTGTAATACTCACTTGTAAATGATTGGAATTTTTCATTGATCAGGTGTGAGCTTACAAGGGCTAGGGCTCATCCGTGTAAGAATTAGGAATTCCTTTTCCAACTCGTCCCAGAATGGGCGTTATGGCAAAGAACAAGAAGAAAACTAAAGGAGAAATTTGTCCAATAGTAACAAATGGTGCCTCCACAGGTTGACATCCGATCCAACCTAGTAGTAAGCAATCCGCCAAAAGCAACCAAAAGATTGCTTGGTGAATCGGTCGAAAACTTGAACTACGCACATACATACTTTTAAAAAAAGGTAAAGCCAAGAGACATATAAAAACTTGTGCTATTGCGGCTACACCTCCCGATTTGTCAGGTATACTACGAAGAATGGCATGGATTGGTAGGAAATACCATTCCGGCACAATATGAGGCGGGGTGGGCATCGGATTAGCAGGTATATAATTGTCGGGATGCCCCAAAACATTAGGAGCATAAAAAATCCAAATGGAAAAAAAGATAGCAAAAGCTACCCAACCTACTAGATCCTTTACATAAAAATAAGGGTAAAAAGCAATTTTATCCATCTCTGAATGTACACCCAATGGATTATTTGATCCATATTGATGCAAGGCAGCCAAATGAAGAAGACTGGCGCCTACTAAAAGAAAGGGGAGTAAATGATGAAGACTAAAAAAACGATTTAAGGTGGCATTGTCCACGGAGAAACCACCCCAAAGCCAAGTTACTATGGTATCTCCTACTACGGGTATGGCGCTAGCTAAGCTTGTAATTACTGTAGCTCCCCAAAAGCTCATCTGACCCCAAGGTAGTACGTATCCTATAAAAGCTGTCACAATCATTAATAGGAAGATTACAACTCCGAGACACCGAACAAATTCCCTAGGACTGCTATAACTCGCATGATATAGACCGCGAAAAATATGAAGGTGAACCACAATGAGAAACATACTTGCCCCATTAGCATGCATATAACGGAGCAACCAGCCCCCTTCAACATCTCTCATAACGTGTTCTACGCTGTTGAAAGCTAGATCCACATGAGGTGTGTGATGCATAGCTAAAAAAACGCCAGTCACTATCTGAATGACTAAACAAATACCAGCTAACGAACCGAACCCCCACCAATAACTAAGATTGCTCGGGGTTGGATAATCTATCAAATGCTGATTAAGTGTGGAGGATATAGGTTGTTTAAGAAGAGAAAATCGTTGGTTCCTTATAGTCATTTCTCTTTCCTATCGTGACAACTCTTGTTCCCCCACCTTTTTAGCGTTCTGGGGCCCTACTTCACTATATAACTATATATATATAATCACTATATACCTTTCTTCTACCTTCGAAGGATGGAGGGGTTCTACAGCGAAAAAAGCGTCGAAGGGGTCATCCTGGGTTACTGAAAAGTCGTCCGACTGCTCGGTGACCAAATCAGAGAGGTTTTGACCGCTTTCTCTTCTCTCCAGCTGGAAATCTTAAATAAAGGCCTGATCATCTTGCTGGAACAAAACAAGCTTAAGAATGAATCTAATGGAAATTTAGGTCGATGTCCGCTTGGAAGATTCTTCTTTCCTCTTTGGTGAAAGAGGGCAAAGGCGTATGGGAGAAAGAATTGGAAAAGGAGAGGAATCTTTCGTCCACCAAGCGGACAGAGTGCGACCGCTAAGCAATTCAATTGGAGGTTCTCGCTCATCTCTTGGGGTCCATATCATCTTCAAACTTTTCCTGTTCCATTAGCATAGCTAAATTGGAATAGGATGACTCAGTGTCAGGAAAAGTCAGCCCCCTTTGCCTTGATTGAATTTGGCTTCGCTGCGCCCTGAATCAATCAAAAAGCTTATTGATTGGATTCATCCCATTTCATTTAGGCGAGAGGGGGGCTGCCTAGACAGATGGGGGCGCCTGGGCTACGGATTTTAGGTTGGTTGATTCTTGAAATCACCTGTTGAGAAAAAAAAGGCTTATTAAATAGAAAAAGAAAAGGTCCCGACCCACAAATGAATAGGAAGCGGGGCGAGGGTCTTTCATTAAAGGGGGAAAAGCAGGGTGGGGCTTTGTTCTGGGGGGCCGCCTTTCGCAGCTTTAGAAAGGAAAGAATTTCAGAAAGTCACTCTCTCCAACCTTTTTATCCTTAGAATTAGGGCGAGAGAAAGTCAATATAATGTGCGTTGGTTTTTCCAACGAAACTAAGCACTTTTTTGTCTTTATCATTCGAAGGGCTCAGTCCCACACTCTGACTTCAATGATGAGAACAACCTCCGCACTCCGGCGCTCCAATGAACAACAGTTCTCCGCCTTACTATATTAAGAATAATTCAGAATAGTGGTCGATCCCTCGGGAGTTACATTCGTAACTTAATGTTATGTTCACGCGGTGATATTCTATCTTTCCAAGAGTACTACCCTGTACGTAGTCTATGTCTGGGGAGCATACTTGACAGGAGATAGACACAGGCGGTAGAGAGGTCCCCTAGCCCCGTTAGCATCTCCGATCCGAGATAAGGAATTCCTATGTTAGGTCTTTTCGGTCCGGAGCCGGCCGGTAATGGACCTACTTACCTTGCTTATGGACCAGCTGCAGAGCTCACCCTTGTTCTATTGATTTTTTGGTTGCTACCAAGACTCTTTCTTTATGCCGGACCTCGAGATGCTAATCCACGAAAAACGATACGAGAAATTCGAAAGAACTCATCTACTCCACGAGGGCGACCCGTGAAAATACATCGCTTTCTTACTCGTGCAAAGGAACTCTTTTTTGGCAACTTTCCCAACTTAACTTATAACGATGTTTGTCCCGCATATCACTAGGAAGAAAGGGATCTTTACAAGACGAAAGCTTTCGTCTCAGTTCTGATTTAGCCGTGAGCAATCTACGTTTGTGATCTCGTATATTTCGCTTCTCCGACATCTTACTGAGTTTCCCCCTCATCTTTTTGCAAAAAGCCGCTCCACGGTAGTAAAGTCTCATCTTGTGTGTTGGCCGAAGTGACAATAGTCACATTGAACCCTCGAATATGTTCGAGGATCTCGAAATGATCTTCCAGTTCTGGGGAGAATTCGCAAAACTCCGTTTCCATCGAGAATTGAATTGAGTTTTCCCGTATTTCGACCGGAGAATCTAAGAGAGACATTACTGTCGAGATTCTGACCAAAAAATGTGACATTCCATGCCCTCGGAGAGTGCTTTGTCGTGCTAGGTCACTGACATATCCTTTTTTGTCTTTATTTGACCCCAAGAATGGATTGGGTCGAAACGACTTTCCTGTCGAACCCCTTTGTGTCTGTATGAATTTCTGACCGCACTCCATCTCCATAGCCAATTTTCCATTTTTGATTATGAAATCATAAGCAGCCCTTGGTACTACTCTGATTTCACACAATCCAGGAACTTCCATAACGTTGGCGTAATTCGGTTTGAGCAACGGATCTTGACGTGATACATCTTCGTAATGAAAATCGAGTAGAAACATGAGTTGGCTTTTACACTATCTATAGAATAAGCACTTTGAACTATTAAAGCTAGCTCCTACTCCTTCTCCTTTTCCTCAAGAATCGTCGTTGGTCCTTTTGACATAACATTCTCGGCAGCCTCCGGTTCGGTAGGAAAAAAACCAGTAGCTAGTGACTACTTTCGCTATAGAGCTACGTGTACACCGCCACGTCGAGACTCTCATTCGAAAGTGAGATCACCACCGGCTTAAAGAAGAGGGAAAGATCACGACTGCATTTAGGAGTGATCTTATATACGATACCACTCGCCAAGACCGGACTGGGGGAGGATACACAAAAAAACATTTTCCACAGACAACAAAAAAACGTGACGAATGGCGAGGACTTACTGCAATCGACGTCCTTAAACGAAGAAGATCGAGAAATCCGATGGTCAGAGAAGTGTGGGAAAAACCGTTAGTATGGAATCGCAATTGAAGACAGAAAAAGATTCATTTTGCAGCCTATAGATATAGATGGATGGAAGCCACTTACCATCAATTTGTATCAAATACCGAGCAATCTAGGCAACCTAAAGGCCAACATAGAGCGGGAGAATGGAACCTTGTTGCTTAGATCACCAGATAGAAAGGTAGGATTGGCGGATGTCCTTGGGGCCAGAATCAAGGAATGAAGGCTAGCGGATGCGATAGTTTATTCTTATCTGACAGACATCAGGTTCGTATTGCTAGTCTGTTTATCAATTGGCTTCTCCGCGTGGTGGGTCCTTGCACCAGAGAAGCTGTTCGTCCAACCTATAGCTGCCTTTTTTTTGGCCGGACATCGCAAAAGTAGTTTTCATTGATAATGTATGCTGCAACATAATGTAAGCAGCCTTATCAAGTTCAAGTAAAGGCCGTGCGGGGAAGAGTTTAATAAAGAAATGATCGATAAGTTTACGGAGCCAGAAAGAGATGACCCCATGAACTTTATACCGAGCAATAGGATGAGATCCTTGGCTGTAATGGTGGCAGCCATAATCATTAGCGTTGCTCTAACCGAATCCTATGTCCATTTCTTTTATATAACTCTTCTTCTTTTTTCTATTAAAAAAAAGAGACCCTTTCTTTTTTTATTTAATATTTACCTTCTGTAAGGAGATTCTCAAACAATGTCATAAGTAAGAGGATCGCCTCATCTCAAGTTACATCCCTACCTATCCGAGCTCGCTAATGCAGCTAACTCCACAGGCAGGGACTAACGCCTCAAGCAATTCCCACTTTGAAACTCGAATTGAGGAATCGGTCTGCCCGAAACTTTCTTATAGTTGAGATCGCATTGCGTGTGTCAAAATATTCTGCTTTTCCCTCTCTATTTTGAGGTATTTGCTCTCTCACAACGGGTCCTCTTTATAGTCGTTTTTTCACATTCTCCGGGTAAACGATGTTCATTACCAGCCAACATGCCGACAAAACATCAACATCAGGGAAGGCTGGATATGAAAAAGGTTACGGATTAAATTGCTAAGAGCGCATTCTGATGCCATCTTATTTACTTAGCATGCCACAAATCCTATGTTGAAAGCCAGGATGCAGAGAATAACGCTAGGAGTTTTAAGACAAGAAGAAGAGTAGACCAGAGAAAGATGAATGGAAAGATCTCAGAAACTGGATGATACCTCGATCTCAACTCTATATTAAAAGGCACGCCTCTGAATTCGATCCATTTAGAGTCTATCCTCATCGTTCTAATTGCTTGAAGAAGGTAATTAATCATATTTCTTTATAGAAGGAGGCCTTTCTTCAAGAGGTCTATTCGTAAAGGCCAATTACTGACAATATAAGCTCATCTGCTAGGGGCCCCTCTACTATAGTAAAGACCCGCTATTTCTTTACTGGTACCGGGAGGTCTATTCCATAAAATGCCTGTGAGCAAGCACTTTCTTTCCTAGGGCTAATGCTTCGTTTCGTATAAAAGCATCCTTCTTGAGTACAATTAGAGCGTCATATCTATATGACGGAGGGGGTTTATACGTACTAGGAAAGACTCTATGGCTATAGATAGTTCGTCTTCCGATCTCCTTCCTATCTACAGCAAAAAGAGGAACTCGTTTTACTAATAAGTAGCTTATTTCTTGGGTAATAGTACCATCTAAATGTCTTCCCTTTCATTACTTCTTTCACGACGAGAGAAGGGCGCCCGCATCAGTCTTTGTGGCGGAAGGAAGGCCAGTTAAAGCCCTTACTTTACTTTATGAATAATGCTTGCTTTGAGGAAGTCTTGTCGGGCAGAAAGAGTTATCCCTTTCCCGGTTGAGTTGTCTGAAAGTTCGCTCCTAGTTCTTGTTCTTGATTTCTTCCTCGCCAATAAGCAATAGGGCAAGCATTCGATCTTGAATACTATCGTACAGCAGCGCTTTATTCTATTATATTATTAAAGCGAGCACTTTCTGATTATCCTGCGAGCTAAGGAACTATGGGAAGGACTAGCATTGAGATGAACTGAAAGCTATCACTCAACGGAATCAATCATATATAATAAGATCAGAGACTTGAATACACTTTACTATACTATAAGAATACTTAAACTCAAGCAATAGAAAAGAACTTCGAAGCGCATACAAACAAGCAACGGATAGATTCCAATCTTAGAGAACATACCTTAACTCATCTTACAGAATCACACAAGGAATAATTCAATAACAATAATGCCAATACAGAACACTCTGAAAGTATACCAATAGAGAATGCGAAAGGAAAGCCAATTTAAATAAAGAAGGAGTGACTGAATAATTTGCTTAACACCAACCAGTCTGAATCCTACTCTTCTGAATCGGACTTATGAAAAGAAAGATGGAATAAGGAGGATTCATATGCTATCTCACTACCCCAGCAAGCCGACACATGAAGACGATAGAAAGCGACAAAGGAGCTTGGCTCAGCACAAAATTGCTTATATATAGAATAGTTCTTCCACCTCTTTTTGATTCCTAGACAAGAGTCTTATTAAAATCCCTAAGAGAGTAGATGTTGAGGAATGAAGGGGAGAAGAGGAGCCGTCCACTTTAGGGAAAGGGCTTTGATCAAGAGCCTTTCTTCTTTCTCAAAGTCTAGATGGAAAGAAGGATTGAGAACAGCTGCTAAGAAACCAAGCAAGCAAGAAAGAGTAAGTCATTATCGAAGAAAGCTCCGTCTTCGATCTCTCACTGGACATAGGATCAAGGGACGAGAGAAGGTCGTAGGGTACCTACCCCAAGCAAAGAGAAAAGTAGAAAAGGTCATAGTCCGAGCTCTCTAAGCACGAAATAAGGTTTATGCGGGGCTGGAACCTTCCTTTATTGTGCTACATCAGTAGAAGGATTAGAGAGCCTAAAAAAAGGGTAGCATAGCTAAATTCCTCACCGAGATGACTTTCTCTCGATCAGATCGTCCTATGAGAGCGAGCATCTTTGAACCTTTTTAGCCTGTTTCTTGCCAAGCGGTTGAAGTTCTCTTTGCTTCTTGGGGAGCTGGTTGAAGTTTTAGTACTTTCTCTCCGGTAATTGGAGTTGTGTTCTATATGCCTTTCGCCCATCCTGTATTTCCCCCCTTCGTTATTTAGGAAAGTGAGTGAGCAAGATGTTCCTGGCTGAACCCTTTACTTCGCTTCGTACAAAGCAGCTAGATTTTCATCTCCTCCCGCTTTTCCTACTAGCCTCGATGGCTTTCAAAAAAGATACCTATCCATTAAAGTAATAGAATCCCTATACAAAGCTCTTTCCCTTGTGACCGCGGAAACAGCGAATATCATGAAAGCCCTCACCTATTTCAAACTTGCCTTACTGTCTTAACTTCTCTTTTTTGTTTTGCAAAAAGCTTAGAGTGGAACAAATCTGCTCTTATCTTTATTTGAGGCTTGATTCGCGGATTTCCCTTCCAACGGGGTTAGCAAACAGTCCAACAGCTACCCTGAGAGGGCACTCACTTTATCAATCAATGATCACAAAAACAGGCTTCCCAAAGATCTATATCCCTATCCCTATATAAATATAACACTTGACAGATTCCCTCTAAAGGCTAATGGTACTGCCTGGAGAGAAAGCATACTCTATATTGGAAGAAAGAAAGTCTTACCTCGGGATGGCGAAGGCCTTGACTTTAGGATAAGACTGACTGTTATTAGCTCGTTACGCTCTTTAGCTTTAGCCCGTTTAGATCGTTATACATGCTATTAATAATATTAATAAATAGAATAAGCAGGCGCTTAGCCCATTATCTGTAGTAGTTCCATTGATTTACTACTATATATAGACTATATATTGATTTACTACTATATATAGACTATATATAGGGTTGCCCTTTCTTCTACAAGGAGGTTGACTCTACAGAAGGAGGGTGCCTTAGGAAGAAATGGAAAAGCCCGAAATGGCACCAGAACTTATATCCTAAGTCTTAAAGTTGAAAGTCAAGGTCGCCTCAGAAAGAGAATTGCATAGTTCCAGTGGCTGTCTTTCCTGAGGGCCTCTCATCAACTAGCTATCGAATCGAAGAGGAAGGAAGAATGTCAACTATATCGACAAGTCTGAGCTCATTCACGAAGAAGAGAGACTGGGCTCAGACTTACTGGCACAAGGGTCAACCCTAAGGGAAAGGTCAAGGCTTAGGCTGCTGAGTTACTTCTCCTCAGTCTAGTATTCTTGGCGATAGAATCCTTAAAGGAAGGGCGTTTAGCTGTACGCAGGTTTGGAAATCAACTATCACCGACTTTCAGTTCGATCCCATTCTCCATCTTAATAATAGAATATAAGGCTTCCCTACAATTCAAGAGCGGACACTTCCTCATTCCAGGTCTCAAATCAGTAGTCAAGAGTCCATAGACCGCATCTGCGAAATCTCTTCATTTATGATAATTCAGGTGCCCCTTCTCGTCTCGAGTTGAGGTTGCTAATGTCCCCACCTTCACCCGCTTTTAGAAGTGTATTCTAACCCCTGTAGATTTCTCGGCACAGGTTTGTTGGATAGATTAAACCTCTGCTCTTTTGGTCCAAACTTCCTTCCTCTGCATTTCTGCTGGGAAGAAACTAGAGTAGTTGTCAGAGGTGGTCGATCTCTTCCAAGAGTTTGCGCTTGGTCTCCTTGGGGTGAAGGCACCTTTGCCCGGAGGCTTGATAGGTCAGGGGTCAACTAGGGAATGAGTACCCGCTTTGTCCTTCAACAAGGAGAGGTTTAGCTCGGAACTAACCTATGGTGGGCCTCTAATCCTAGGCCGGCTCAACCGCTCAAGAGAGGAGGCTGCCTTTGCTATCACTGCTAGGACAAGAAGTCCAACTATGAGCTAGAAGCCGAAAAGCAAGAACCTAAACATTTGATTGTCAAAAAGTAATGCGTCCAAAGGCTCTATATAATTGACCACATATGTACTCAAACGCAATCTCATCAGAAATAGCTTATAGTAAAGAGTAGATCGTAGAGTGCCGATACGAGTTCGATAGACTCATTTGGGGAGATTGACCTTAGCTCTTAAACCGGGTATTAGGCTCTATGTAATTGACCTCCATCCCAAAAACTTATAAGAGGGAGGATTAGACTTTGTATGAACCTTCTCCTTTACTTACGCATTTGATTCAAGTTAGTTGGGAATTTCCCCTTTGACTTTGAGAGCCCTTGGTAAAAGGTATCCGTCTACGTGTGTGTGATGGAAAAAGATGAAGAAAGGCCCATTTTATGCATTAAATCGCGAGTTTAGATGCCCGGAGATACTACTTGGGATATTTCCTCGCTGAAAGGGGTCCGCTTGATCTTTCTAGGTCTTGACAAGCAGATAAAGGAATGAAAGTCGATATGCCCTCAACTCTTGACTTATTCCAATGTCCATGTCCAGGCGCCGGTCTTTTCATTGATATGGCGGATAGACCGAACGCAGTGCCATATAGGCTTTTGCTTGACTATTTGTCCATTTCATCTGCTATTCTTGGATGAGCTGCCTAAGCCGACCATTGAAAACACAAGGAAGAAGAGCTATGGGGAAAAGGTCTTCGTATTACTGTCTTTACTTTATTTAGAGCTTTGTCTTTTGCCACGTATAAGATAGATAGCTCTTCAAAGGGAATGAATTGCCTTCTTCAATAAAGAGTGTCATTAGCAGCGGACAAAGAGTCATTCTGCTGAGGAAAATACATCTAATATAGTTGCCGACCTTTAGGAGAAAAGAAAAGAGAATAGGGATTCGTTGAACATAGTGAGACTAAGGGACGAAAGCAGTCAGTTTCAGCCGTTGGAAAATAAGTCGGTGAAACGGAGGTAGCCTTCTCTGTTGAGCGCTAAGCCGGCAAAGTAAGTAAGAAAGTAAGTAGAGGATAAGTTCTTATAGGCGGGAATTCGACTTTCAAGCTTAGAAGAAAGAGAGAATATTTATCCCATCCTTCTACCTTACTATAAGCAATTCATCCATCCATGCCAAAGCCGTCAATCCCAGATTGAATCTAAAATGATATATAAATGATATATATATAAAAGAAATAAAGGGCAGAAGGCCGTAAGCAGTGGCTCGACGGCACTAGCCTACGGGTTCTTCCCACTAGCCATGGCTTGGCTCTGATACCACTTGTCACGGAGCCCACAAACCGCGGCACCCTGCTAACGTTCCGCTGTAGCAGAGTAAGCTGAAAAAGCCCTTTTCTATGTTATTTTATTAGTCAAGCCTAAACGCCCAATGCATCTTATTCATTTTTTACGAAAACACTGATCGAACCAAATCCAAGACACCAGAATGAAGTAAGGCTCTAGAAAGGCTTTTTATTTTTAACACTACGGTATAGGCTAAACCCCTATTAGGTTAGGAAAAAACCACTATTTAGCGACATTGAAGATGAGGAAATATCGTAAGTAGTGGTTTTATTTAGTGACTTTTCCTCAGGTAGCCCTGAAGTGATGCTTTCAGAAGGTTTTTGTCTAATGGCTGCTGCTAAGCCTGGAAACTCCCAATACCTACTTCCAATGGGCAAGAGAATACAATACCCCACGGGGATATTGCGGTACTTCTTTGAATTCAAACAATCACATTGGTAAAGGCAGAGAAGACGATTCAGCGCATGCGGACGATGATTTGGCTTTGAAAGATGAGAATTCACTCTTGCTACTGTTCTCAAATAGGCTCTTTCGAGTGAATGAAGGAATTTCCATTTTTGCCATTTATCTATCTAGCTGGCTCGCTAACTGCTAGGTTTGATCTTCTCCTATGGGGAAAACTCATAGGCCTAGTATTCTTACTCGTATTCTATATTAGGGCACTCGTGGGGAAACCTCGCCAACCCATTCTCTCGCTCCTTTAGATAGCTTTACCCTAGCACTTGAACTGGATTGGATAGGAAATAGGGATTTCATTTTCTTTCTAGAAGCTCTTTTTTCTACCCTTCTAACTAGTGTCATATGCCAGAGGGACAGCAATCAATTCACCGGGTAAGAAAAGTACAAATAACCTATCCTCAAAATCTAGAATAGATATCAATTCTCCTTTTAGTATGAATGAAGTATGACTATGTATCACTATACCCATAACTAGTTGTCTACCTAGGGATATGCCATTTACGGGGAATAAGAAAGGAGCTAGTAAGATATTCTGACTTCTTACGCCAATCCTAGTACTGGTCTTACTTATTCTTATTACTGCTATAAAAATGATAACGGGTAGAATGATTAGCTCTTAGACAGGGTAGGACTACTATTGTTAGAAATGATAGGCCTTTCACTTTTGGTAGCTCAGTCTTATAGAATATGCTATAGATTATCAATACATCTTTCCTTTGCACTGAAAGCTGGCTAGCCTAAAATCTCTACTTGAACTACTGAAATGGGACTAGCAAATACAGCGACTGCGGGGAATGCCACCATTGTAACTAACTCACTCAATGCCAATTTTGAAATGCATTTAAAAGAAAGCTCTTTCCTCTATGGTATCCTCCCCCCTCCCAAAAAGGATCTTGTCTATGGTGAGCCTGCTAAGCCACATATGGATGGGCGCCTCGCTGGTCGGGGCCTTGCCCTAAAGCTTTTGGCACTAGCCATTCTTTCTGGTACAGAAGTTCCTATAACAATGGGGAAATGCCCTACCAAAGGTAGAGGGAGGCATACCCGTCCTCCGGCACACTAACATCCAAGGGATTCTTCAATCTTCATCCCTGTCCTGGTAAACGGCCTGCTATTCAAGAATTTGGAGTAACAGAACCGGTCTGCTACGACAGGTTCCCTCACGTATCGGCGTACCGACACTGTGAGCTCCTCTATATGAGTTCCATCATTACGTGGAAACCCTACATGTATAAGGCTAAGTAAAGAAGTTCTTCTTAGCTGTGCTTGATTACTTGACAGCCAGTTCAAATGTCACCTCTATCTATCTATCTTCTATCCGTTACCTTGTTCTTCTTGCTACTGGGGCTTCAACCTTTCCATCATTTCCTGCGATCGAGCTAGCTTAACATCCTTATTAAAGCATGATGCTGCTATTCTGCTCGGCACATTTCTTAGGGATTTTCTACCTCCCGGCTCAAGTAATTCTTTTTTTGATTTTGTCTTTGACCTCGGAAAGGGTCAATTTCGATTTCGGCATCTGGTCCGCGGGGATGCCAGAGCATGGGACAAGCCTAGATCAACCCTTCCTTCATTCCCGTTGTAGAGATTGATTATCTGAGAGAGGCGCTCCTGGCTTCTATTCAGGGCGGAGGAAATGGGAAAGGGGATCGCATCACCGACCATACCTAATATTCTATTTTAGGGGGGGTAAAAAACACTCTCTTTCTAGATTTGATTGACAATGACCCCTCCAGAGGCATACTTTATGGATAAAGGCTCTCCAGCGGCAGACACCGTAGGAAAAAACTCTTCAACGTAAGCAAAAATGTCCCCTTTCATGTTGAAATGAAAGGCCTGTGGGCCAACAATTGACAACTGAATTCTTATTGACGGCGTTTTGATTTGTTTTCAATTACCTTCGCCGCGTGCCCTTGGGTCGATCTGCCAACACTCCTTTCGAGAAGTTCCCGCTCGAAGCTCTACCAACTCGGATGCTTTGAAAACAACTCGTTTCGTAAAGCTCCAGCTTTCAACTACCTTTTTCTGGAAAAACAATGATGATTGACCCCCTCGCTCCGACATGCCCTGGGCCAGCCCTCTGACCAACCTCAAATACAAGACTGAGACTTGCCCTACTTCGATCGACGGAAAGCGCAAAAGAACGTATACTCTAGTCCAGTCCGAGGAGCCTTTGGGAAAGGAATTGGCGATCACTGGCTCTTGCCAATTGTGGGAGAAGGGCTCGAACCCCTGACTCCTACCCCTACTCAGTTGAATCCTGTAAATAATACACTTGAAGTGAAGGGCATAGCCTGAAAGGCGAGTTATAAGTTTGCTCTTACTCTTATACGGGATTCGCTTCCAACTCTGATAGTTATGGGGGAAGTAGTCCTTCAATCAAATCCAGCTTGGAGGCGGAAAGTCTGCACTTTTACAGAAAGGAAGGAAATCTCAGTGTCAGCCTCATTTCCTCTTAGAGCGATAGGATTCCTTTTTGCTTCTGGAAGACAGTCTGGATTAGCACAACTATTGGGATACCTTCACGGGCAAGGCTCCAACCTCAAAGCCTGTGCCCTACTTGCTTCCTCTTTAGTGAAGGCGGAGTCGTCCCATTAACTCCATTTACTTTTGGGCTCTCCCCCGCCCTTACTCTGATTCTTATCGCACGAACTCAATCTTATCTAACTCCCCGGCATTCTTTGGAGTCGATCTGCTAACATTGATGCCAACCCAGGCCTAGAACTTTCTCTGGATTTGCCGTCTCCGTAAGCAATGGAGAATGGAGGGGAGGACTTTTTATTACTGCTAGAGTAGAGCGGTATCCTTTTTTAATCCCAGATACTGCATTCTAGATCGAAGCTTCTGCCAAATCCATTTTTGATCACTAGCTCAAAACTCTATAGACGATTAGGAGAAAACATCCTAGTAAGCGACAACATCCCCTTCAGTGGTAACCACCGATGCCGCGGAGGAGTATGATCTTAGTCTTGAATTGTCTTCTAAAACTGAGACTGTGGAATCCTTTTCAAAAAATGTTGTCCCGGAATCAGAGGTTGTAGCCCTTTTTGGTCGAGGTAGCACAGGAGACCCAATAGAGTGCCCACCGGCAAGGAATCAATATCTGTCTCCGATCTTCTTCTCCAATCATCTGGTTATGGTGGCGCAAAGTTCTCTATCGCTTACTTTTATTCTGTTAGAGTATAGTATAATGCTGCTTAACTGGATTGCTGATATGATACCACTTATGCCACCTACTCAGTATCTGATATCGCTCCTGCCGCGGAATTCGATGTTGTAGAGGAATTTTCTGTCCCCCAGTTGACCGAAAATGCCTGGGGACTAGGTAGGGGCTTTTCACTTCTTTTCCTATAGGGATATGCACTGAAGCCTTTGTGTCATTCTCCATTCGATTTGACAGTGATTGACATGATCCTCACTTCTCTTATGATATTTTCTTATTTCTGTCTTTACATAAGAGAGAGAAGTGTTTGCTGGGCCTGCCCATGTGTGTCTTGTTTCGTGTTTTTGTTTTGGGATTGGGAAAGTGTTCAGTGCGAACCTTTCTTCTAAGGCGGATCCAAGCTTCGCCTTTACTCTTGACCAGCTACCGGCAGAGAAAAAGCTTGCTAGACAGGTACCGAAAGGGCGAGTTCTAGGTCCATGTCGGATTACGGGAAAGGCTCACCCCCTTTCAGTTGTGTCCGCATACAGGCGTCGATAGAGTAGCAGCCTCGTCCTGGTCCAGCGAGGGTATCTTCTCCTCTGTGATTGGGATTAGCGCTCCTTTTTTACATGAAAAATGGACTGGAGGGTGCTTGACCGCATCTTGGGAGAACTGGCCCGTGGTCTTTCTTGCCCTGCCTGTCTGCTTGCTTACACAGTGCGACGGAATCGTTTGCTTCTGGCATTCCTTCTGGCCCTGATGGCCCTGGAAGCAGGGGGTCAAGGGCTTTTCCTTCCATAACCGGCCATTCCCCTGTTTTCCATCTTTTGGTTTTTTTGGCTACGGGATGAGCTAAGAACCATGCATATAAGGTGCTGTGGGCCTATCGCCCTCGCGGAGTTCCCCGCAGCCGCTCGTCATACCCACAAGAGAACGAGTAGGACGACAGAACTGACTTCAAGAGTGTCATATCCTTTTTTCAGCTCTTCTTCAATTAGAAAGCGGTGCATTTCTTCTTCCTTTCTACTGATTTGATTATATAGTTTCAAAATAGTCTAAAAGATTGTCTATTCGATGTCTGTAATCAATCAAAATTCTTTTTCGCTCATTCAGAAACTTATTTATTTTGCTTTTGCTTTTAACTTAATATGGCTCTCGTCCAAGAAAGAGAAGAGTTCTAACAAGAAAGAAGGATTAGTTAGCACTACCCCGGATCCGTATGCATAGTAAAATAAGAGGGTAGACAGAGGTGCAACCTTATTGGCTTAAGCATCCAATTTAGTCCATGAGGAGGAAGAATACCGGGTTATCGAACCCCCAGCATGTGAGGGTTGGCTTTATGCTAAAAAGAATCCCGAGTTAAAAAGTCAATCAGAATAGGCTTTGCTTTCCTCTTAAGGAAAAAGGGAACCTGCCGAATCAAAGCAATCCTCTCTTGGCATAGCTGAAGCTCCTTTCCTGGACGACTCTTAGTGGTTCAAAATAAGGCTTAGTTCAAAGTCAGTCTAACCAAGGCCTATTTTAGAGTCAGATCAGGGATTTTGAAACAAATTCATATCATCTGTCCTTCAATCCCCTTCTTATTATAGGCAAAATCTGATTAACTTGAAAACAAAACGACTTCTTCTTCTTAACTGTGCACACCCCCTACCCTTCTGATTCCACTTTCAAACAAGACCTCCGAACCTGGGGATTAGCCCACTTCTCTTCCTCGACGTCCTACAGCGCATTCTGTAACAACCGATTCAGAAACATTTCCTGAACCCGCTTACGGCTATTTGAACAATGGATATAAGACCAACTGCGGTTACGTGGAAAAGACCATCAACAGCGGAACCGGCTACTCGAAGAGTAAGAGCAGATAGGCCAAGAGCTGATTCAATTGCAAAAGGCACCAGCTCTTTGCCTTCCTTGCTTGCCTTTCCTTCTAGTCTGGTGTGCTTCTTTGGTTGCCGGGTCAAGGCGACTTGCAATTGTAATTCTTCTTTCGCGCTACCTCCTGCTTCTACAGAAGATCGATTGGTGGGAACCAAAGACGATCGATTCTTTATTCCCCAAAGGGAGTTGTTGCCGACCCATCATAAAGATAATCAAGATATCCCTGGACGGATTCATGACTAGCGCGAAAGCATCGATAATGTTGAATTTCTTTCTTAAGGCCGGCCAACTAATGCCTTTTCCCGGTCCTCATGTCTATGATTCGAGAGGATTGAAAAAGCTCACTTATTGGCTCACGAACTCCAACTACAAACTCAGAACTACAACTCCCTTCTCTATCTCACTTCTCTATTTCACTCTCAGGCCGGATTGAATTCATTCAGGAATGCATTTTTTTTGCTTTTTGCTATTGTATTGTTCTTCAGCAGTACCGGGTCTGGAAGGTATTCAATTGCTAGAGTGGCTACCCTTGGCTTAGTAGCTCGAGATGAATGACTCGACTGATAAGGAGAAGGTAGGGAGTTATTCTTTAAGGGCCTTCGCCAGCAGTTGCTGTCTTAGGATTGAGACCGATAGGAAGAGGTATGAGATCACTCTTTCTAAGCGAGATAGAAAGTTTTCCGATAAGGAGTTAAGGAAGGCTCCAAGTCAGTCTATCTATACAGCCTAGTATCGCATACTCTAAACTTGAAAGATAGGCCTTTCTCCGATCATGCCTTATCCATGTCATTCCTCGCCTTCGAGCTAACGTTTACGTTCTAAAGATATATTCTCCCTAAAGGAGTCTAATCCCAACCCATTTCCATTTCTCCCATCAAGCAAGCATCAGAGGTTGTCAAAGCCAGTTTTTCAGTAAGAAAGCTTAGGAAAGCAGGACTAGTGAAAATGACAGGAAGCACTATGGACTTTAGCAGGAGTCTTGAAAGCAGTAGTATTTTAAGTCAGTTCCTTGGCAGGATCTTTCTAGTCCCACCTAATCAAAAGCATTAGCCCTCTATTCTGCTTTCCAGGGCATTGTCTTTCCTCTTCAAAATAGGGGTCAATTTTTCGTAGGGGGTAAGGAAGATGCCGAGGGCTTAATAGAAAGGGGTTGATAGTCCCGTCTGCTAGGCTTTTCCGAACTTCCCTTCGCCTTTCTGCCCGTGAAATCCTTTTCCTCTGCACCCGTGTGACCCCGGTTGTACCGGTCCACCCTCGCCTAGAAATCGAACGACCTAAGAAGCAAGGGAGGAGTCATTGTTGAGTTGAGCAAAAAGCGTTCATCAAGCCCATCCGAATCTCGTCCAAAGGATTTACAACTTTGTACACTGGCTATTGAATCATCTGGGCCACATCGGCGGAACCCGGACTGGCCTTCACTTTTTCGCGATGCGCCTTATGGTGACCAATGCTGGAGATTCGTTTCACGCCGTAAGGCTGAACGCGGATAGGAACTAGAAGTCCTCAAATGCGATTAGACCAGACGGGAATGGTCGAAGCTCAGCATCTCGCACTTCAGAGTCACCACCTGCAACTACTGTTTATCGTCACCTTGGCTTATGGCTCATTAACCATGACCACTTGCTGCTTTGTTGAAGCCTCACTTCTGGCTCTATCTCCACATCGATGAAGGAAGAGTACAAAATGTTCGGATGGCTTTCCTTCTCTGTCGTACACTTGAAAATAGGGAATTACATATCCTGGTGGATAAGAGATGTTGTTAACCCAATCAGGATGTGAAAATAGGTAACCGTACGTAAAGAGAGGAAAAGCAGGCCTTGTTTGGTTCTATGGAGTGGAAGAGTTGGTCGGAATCTGATTCTTGTGCATCGTTGGATGTATCCTGAGGTGATCCTAAAGTCTTTCCACTATATCCAGTACACAGAGGCGATGGAATGGCCAGAAAGACCGAACTACCTATAAAGATTGCTTATAGTCGTCAGGGTAGAAAATGATTTTGACTCACTTCTTGCGATGTAGGTGCCTCCACCTTCTGGTTTGTCATTCCCGTATTTTTCCACATACGTGGGTTCGGTTGTAATCACCGTAGGGTATTTTTATACGCTACTTTCTTTCTTCTCTTTTTATGAAGAAAGGACTCCAGATTCAATTGAAAGTGGTACTTTTGATTGAATTCAACCAAACCAGGAACTTCTTATCTGACATCTACTATTATATTATAATAAAGAACTTCCTCCGTAAAAGCTATTATTCCATGCCATTCCTCACTCCGGAATGGAATGAAGGGAGGGTCCTGCTTAACTTAAGGAAGGGCGGTAAGGAAGAGAGAGAGCCGGTTCAAGGAAGGGGGCCCCTAATGTGCTACTACCGCGCTATACTGCACCAACGCTTACTATGCGCTCTAGCCTTAGCAGAGCTAGCCAAGCTAGCCGGGCAAGAGATGGTTGGGAAGATAAGGTGGATGATGATGAAGACGTAGGCAAGATCGTCACAGATGAGATTCCAACAGGATAAGATGGGCATGGAAGCTCTTCTAAAAGATTATCGAGACTTCCGCCTCTCTTTTCTGCCAGCTGGAGGGTGGCTTATCTACGAAGGGGAGGCTGGCTAGAAGACATCCGACTTGCTTACCCTTCTTTCAAACAGACGATTTTTGAACAGACAGGAGAGAGGCATTCCTACTATCTAAGAAGCGTGCTACTGCCTTGGCACCTTGGAATGCTAACCTAACCGGATTGGAATACTGGACAGCTTCTTCGAAAGCTAAGGAACAGCTAAGGTACGGGCTTGGAATGATAGCAAAGAGAAAAAGAAATCGACTTTACATCATCCTGACACACCCATGGCAGTCACTTAACTCGCTTCGGAAGCATCTCAAGGAAAAAGAAAATGGTGAATAAAAAGTATCCACTCTGACTTTCCTGCTTTCCGGCTTCAAAGAGACAAGGAGACGTACAGACTTTAGGGACTACGGGCGATGAGGGAGGAGCCGAGCTGTGTTATAATTTTTTATAATTATCGCGATGCGGAAAAGTATAATACAATTGAAATTCTGTTATGATAAAGGGAGTGGTTCTAGTAGATGTGCCTTAGTTTGGCTTTGCCCGAAGGTGGAGTCGATCCTAGTGAGCGCATTCTATAACAACCGAGGTAGAGCAGGTGTGAACAAAGCATCATTCCGTCAATTCGTAAATATACAATAGCGAGATTTCAAACACTGTAGCAAGAGTCGGCCACTCAATTCACACGAGAGTGGCACGGAAGCCTCATTCAGTAATTGCAAAGGGTCAGTAGCGCTATAGCATTGCCAAATATTCTCAGAAAAAGATGGAAGAAGGGATAAGAATCGGGATCCAACCTTGAATCGGATGAATGACCGTCCGCCGCGGAGACAGATTGGACATCCTAGCCACAGATAGCCCTTCCGTCGAACGGGATTCATTCATCTTCTTGGATGAAGACTCTCGAAAGTTGGAAGATGATGACCTATCACCAGTCAAGACGAAGAAGATTACGAGGACTATGAAAACCATGGTCTTATTCTTTCTACAATTACCTCAAGGACGGGTTCATACCCGAGTACGCCACTCGTGGTCAGAATAGAGCCTGGAGGGACCCGACGATTTGTGATCTTGGGAAAAGTAATTTACAAAAGGCCATTTTCGGGGGACTCGCCCTTCCTTAATAGGAAGAAGGAGCGCACATTGTTGAACAAGCTCATTCAAGCGCATGCGGAGGACACGTTAACAGCCAATGCTTGCAGTTAGGCAAGGAAACCTATTCAAAGAAAGGGTGTCAATGTCAATAGATATCATCACAACAATGTCAGCTCCACTCCTTTCGAAGAGAAGAATCGTTGTAAAGCCCCCGCGGACCAAACAAAAAGGAAAAAACGTATTCTCTTTCCAGATGCTATCGAATCGTCTGCTAAGGTAGCACGAATACAAGCTGTACAGACAGATCATGCCATCGCTCTAGCTATTAAATTAAGGTGCGGAAGTAGATTCTCCGACATTCAAGCTACATCAATTAGCCCTGAAATTCCTTTTTCGAAGAGCAGGTCTAGGATACGATCGAAAACGTTCTTTTTCTTCGCAGCAAACAAGACGAGAATTGAATAAAGACAGAACTCAGTAAGGGATGCTTTTTTATCCCCGGCAACAAAGCACATAAAATATCCACTAGATAGAGAATCGGACAAGGAAGTTCACTTATGAAGGATCCGGGACTAGATAGAGGTCTCGATCTCACTCTAGAAAGTCAAGGGGAGGATACTATCAAAACAAAACGCTTCTTAACTATAGCTATATAAGCTATAGTTTGATCCAATAGTTTAAATAGAGGTGTGGATTCCTGCACGATCGAGATAAAGAGAATAGAGAACTACTTCTTAAAAAAGACAAGAGAGTCTTTGATATGATAGACAAGCTCCTTACTCAAAGTCAAGTCTTCCATATCGATAGAAAAAAGGAGAGAAAAGAAAGAATATAGAACGCAATTCAATATACAAAGCCCTTCCTCATTCCTAGAAGCAAAGAGAAGAGAAGAGATGGAGAGAGACGGGCTTTCGAGGAACGCAGTAGCTTGCCGGCCTTTTGTTTTGGGTTGAGGCTCTGCTTCAACTAGGAATCGAACTTAAATAGTCCTACCTCAGTTACTGGTTCTAGAAACCTAGCTTCTGATTAGAAAGACTAGCTATCTCCTTCACTGGTAAAACCTTGCTTCCGAGCTCTAGCCCTGCTAACTCTTATTTACTTGCGACAAGAACTCCTTCTTGGGATAGGGATCAAGTTCCTCCTCTAGCAGGGGCTAGGACTAGGAGAGCTGTTGTCAGGCTTATTCCCACGGCTAGAATCCGATCTGTATATTATTATATAATATCTCATTCGAAAAAACCTGCTACTCCTTCTACCTGTCGATTGAGTGAAATAATTCCGGACTTCCTTGATAGGTTTTTATTCCGCTTAAAAGCTCCTTTATTTCATAACCTACCCGAGGCTGTTTAAGTCTATTTCTTCCAATCCCCAATCTATTGATCGAGTATGAGCCTTGCTTCGAGGGAATCCGCAGCAGGCACGTTTGCATTCTAACCTGTATGGACTGCCTATCCCATCTCTAATTATGGTATTTTCTGACTGTAACTGTACCGATTTTTGACCTTCCCACATACCATGGAACTAGTTCAGTTCATACTCTTATTGGCTTGGAATCAAAACCTTGTGCAAGCATTCCTTTAGCAAGTAATCCCTTCCCGCTACGCCCCTTAGTACAAGCACTAAGTAAGTAAACTACCTTAGATAGAGGTAAATCGTTTTTTTCCGGTCGTAGTATACGGCATTACCATTCTTAGTCTTAGGAATCCCTAACGAGCTAGAAGCTAAATAAGCGCTCTTAGCCTTTTTTATTGACAGCAGGATTTGTGAAGCTCTTCCCTTCTGCTCGACTTGTCTATTGAATCACCTCTTTTCCAGGAGCAGGCAAAAAAGAAAAGCTTGTGTTAAGCATATCGCTTTTCTTTTTGTAGAATGATTTTTTCCGCAGCTGATGTATCAATAGCAGCTATAGCTATATGAGATAGCCTCGGTTCGTACCTTTGGAACAACCAGAACAGGAACAGTGGACCCAAGCAAAGGAAAAGATCGACCGTAACGAAGGGGATTCCCACAGGCAATTCCCAAACAAGATTGGCAAAATTCTAGCGGGACTGAACTCTACAGACTTGATGGACGCTTAAAAGAAAGAGGATATGTGGCAAAGGCAAAGAATGAATTGATAGAGGTGCGTCGAGTAGTAACTCGGTACACAGCTTTCAGTAAACGAAAAGAGATCATCATAACTTGACTTTCTATTAGCATAAATATAGAAAGTTATCCGTTTCCTTATTCGTTTTTTGAGGGTTCTTCTTACGAGGTAGGCTAAGCATAGAGCTTGTCCCCTCTTCTCTGCCGAGAAGAAATCTTCCTTATAGAGTACTTCCTTCTAGCTTCCACAGGGACATTGATGTAGCCGCTCCTTATCCTTAACTCATGAAAGCAAATTCCACGGCCGGATTTGTTGAGCCAAGATCAGAGCAGAGGAAGCATAAGACATCTTCTGGGAAGCTGAATCGAGAACAGGCCGAAGCAAAATACAGTATGGTGAAGCCAGGGAAATATATAAATGAAGCCAAGAACTCAGGATTTTCCTCCCTTGATAAGAGGACCCCTTCAAGAGCTGCTAGTGATATTGATGCGAGCACTAGCGCGCTTCGGCCTTCGAGCCTACGCTTGCTTTACGCGAGCAATGAGGATGCGCCTTCTAAGGCTTTAGGCTTGAGCTCTTGGAGTTGCTTGTTGGGAGTCTGCTGTTTCCAATGCTTGTCTTTGTTAGCGATCGAACCATCTCGAAAGCACTAGGATCCGGATCTGTCTTATTGACCGGCTTTGGTCGAGCAACCGCAGACGCCCCTCTCGTTACACTCGAGCGACCGCTGCGCCCCTCGAGATTTTTTTAAAAGTAATTCTCGCTATGGCTTCCACGTATCTCTTTGGAGTTCCACTCATCGCTTTTTGCGATTCGGATGACTCCCCTGGGGAAGAAAGCAGTTCGCCTGATACTGGCATCGGCGAACGGGAAGCCTTTCTATTCTCTCTTAAATAAAGCTCGCCCTCAAGGAGAAGGTGCGTCAAATCTGGAGAGGGAGCCTTCTTCTTCAAAAAAAAAGAAGATTGGATCAGAGGGATCCGCATGAAGGCTCATCCAGTAATCCCCCGGAGCAGCAAGCGGCTGCGAATCCCCCTGGGGGGCAACCCAGGATTCCCGGAATGGAATCAAATCCCCCTACCCATTTGATGGACCGCCTGTCGGTCCAGGAAAATGGCCAATTACGACAAGAGCACGCTGAACTCCAACATAGCAGAAGAGAGGTATGGTATGAAGTTACTCGACTGAAAGGAGAGGTTTGCAGAGCTCTACCGTAAGGTAGAGGGTCGCGTCAGCGGCGTAAGGGAGAGAGACGGAGGCGGAGGCTCGACCGAAGGGAGACACACGGAGGGGCGCTGCGGTGACTCGACTGTAAGGGAGAAAGGGGGGCTTTCCCGGCTCGTGGGTGAGCAGCGGATCATGTCTATTTACATAGTAAATTATTTGCGTATCCACCCTGAAAGCGAGAGCTCGAGACAGTGGAAAAGGAGAATCAACAAGATAGGATGCTCTGTCCCAACTAACAAGAGTAGGAAGATTCCAGTTTTGAATCTTTTGTGCTTGACGGTGATCGTTTTTGCCACGTTATGGAAGTCATTTAGTGCTTTCTCTTTCAATGGGGCCTCCCCCCTTCTTACTTTCTTTAGAATATCGTGAAATTAGTTCAGTTGGTGGAGCCGAAGATGAATCGGTAGTTGGGCTGGGTCCTTAACTAAGTACTCAAGCTGCTGGTTATGATTCACTGCCTTCGCCCCACGAAAGAATCTCGCAACGTGTCTATCTTGGCTACCATGCTCTTACGCTTAGAGCCTGCAGTGACTGCTTGTCCCTCAGATTGGAGATCTCGGAGCGGGCAGACCCTCTATCCCACACCTGTCCCCAAGTCCAGCTTTCTTAGTCTTCTTAGCCCCAGATAGTGGGAAATGCGTAGAAGTCTTTCTCGGCTTAACGGAGACTCTAATATATGGCCTTACCGAATTAGATTAGATGTTCTACCCGATTGAAAGAATTCGTCAGCCATTCGAAAGCAGGACAGATTCCCCCGAACTCAATAACGGTGAGATTGAAACAACCTTTAGTAGGTCGATACGCGCCAATAGGTAGGGTTCAGACGTCCATACGATCGAATGCAGTTCCTGTCAGTGAAAAAAGGGGGCTTGAAAGGGGAGTGCTTATAGGTATTCGATGGCGGTTTATTCCTTATCCTTTCTAGCCAGTGACATTCCTTCTACAACAAGCGATCCAGTTCCAGTCTATTCATTTCCAGTTGGAGTAGCTTCTCTCTTCTCGTGGTAAGCCCTTTCCTTTTCATGTGTAGCCTAGTTTCTGTGCGTGGATATCTTATACTATGAAAAGAGCGCATTCGAGGCATGAATCCTCTTCAACTTCAAGGGGAAATCTCCCGGTAAGGTATTGAGAAGGGATCGCCTTCTCTTACTGAACCACGGAATAGCGCGGGAAGTGCAGCGTATAAGTACTTTGATGTTATAGGGCAGTCGGGTAGGGAGGATCTTACGTTGATACAGGCAACCGGCCGACAACGCCCCGCGCAAGGCGTTGGGCAACTTAGGGTTTACTTCAACATCTCGATCAGTTCTATACCGGGACTGACAATACACACCATTGAGATCACCCAGGATTTGAACCAGAGTACTTCCCTGATGAGAGTAGATTCCATCTGTTCTCCCCAAAAAGAAATAAGTATATTTTAGTATATATAAGGCACCAAATCGAACGTATTCTCGGGAGACCGCTTTAGAAAGGCTTTTGACAGGCTGCTAAAATAAATGCCTTTCTCCATGATTATGGAGTTGGAGATTCCTCTTCAATCGTTACCTCCTTTCATAGCCTATAATCTCCGCTTTCACAGGTTTTCCTCTGCGCATAAAGCTCTTGGTCTTGCTGTGGCTAGCTTGTTTGGTGTATATGGCTAGTAAGTTTCTTATCTCGCCCACTGCTTTGTAACGACAGCGAAAGCTTAAGCTCTTTTATGGGGCATTGGGATTGCCCTTTCGCAAAAAGACCACTTCGAAAGAGCAGATGTTGCGCTATGATATTACGTCCCATGCGAATCAGAGCGAAAACCAAAACAAAAAGAACAGCATTCAATATCAAAAAATTTCCAGTCGGAAATATATATCAATATAACTACAATATGGAGGTCCTTTTTTTTGGCAGCCACTATTCCGTACCGACTAACAATGTAAAAAAATACTAATACACAGCAGCCAGCTCATCAACGTAATTGAAATCAAGGATTTCGGTTGAAAGTCTTATTTGTTCTGCTAAACAAACGAGCCTAAACGGGTTTTCGTCGGCGGAGGACAGCTAGGCAAGCTCTAGCGGGAGAAACAAGGGCGTGGTGTGGATGGGATGGAACCGAGAAGCATTCGAGACAGGGTAAAACGAGGCCTGGCAGGCCATAACCCAGAGAAAATATTCTGACTCCGAAGCAAGATGAATGACAGGTTTGCTATGAGACCCATCGACCTTGGGAGTGAATAGAAAGATCGGATTGTCGGTTAGATTCAAGGTATACCAGTTGATTGATTCTACTCAACTTTCCAGATTGGCTTAGTGTTACATCTATCATTGGTGTCTTTTTTTATATATTATTATATAAGAGAAAGTCACTCTAGTGGTCTGCCCCTGTAACTAACAATTGAATAAGAGAAGAAAGCTGTTAACGTAGGTCGGATCAACGCGGCGATAAATGCTATCCGACTTGAATGATCGAATCGATTCCACTTTTGACTTTATCGAGATTGGCTTGGTGTTCAGTGTACGGAGGTTAAGGTTCAAGTACAACATCAAAGAGGAATCGAACCTCTTCCTGTTTTGTTCAAACTAGAATCCATTTGATGTCCCCCACCCTTCCCCGCCTCCATCCTCCGTTATTTTAGCTGCAACGGCGACAGACGCATGAACTAGACTTCTATCCGCTGGAGAAGATCTTCTATCCCCGGTACCGATATCCCTATTTTCATTCCCAATCCTGCCACCAACAACGCTTATGCCCTTTGGTATCAAACTCGCCCTTGCTAGTGTTTTAGAAGTTTGTAGAAGATAGACCCGGTCCGCAAATGCCTATCTTTTCCGTTTGGCACATTTTCTCTTTCTAAAAAGTCTTAGGAAATCGGTTGTTGTTAGGGTTAACATTCTTTCCTTGGTACTTTTATCTGCCCTTGCAGCAGTAACTAGACACCATTCCCACTCGAGTAAAGGCAATAAAAAAGCTTCTTCCCTTGCTAGTCTATCGAGTGCTAGTTCTGACTCATCCAGTTTATAGCCAGCCCCAACTATCAAGCCTTTGATTTTTCCCTTTATTCTTTCTTCCTTTTGAAGGTGGTCATTCCATAAGTGGAAGCGAGTGCAGCAAGGTATGGGATAAAGACGAAAGCTAGGGGAGGAGTCTTTCTAGCTGTATCGACTAAGCCAGCAAGCAGTCAAGAATAAGCCGAAGCTGTATTTAAGTAAGCCAGGCCAATTGCCAATTCTATTTGAAGCTTAAGCCTGCATTCAGAAGGCAGCAGTCTCAAATAAGCCAAGAGTCAAGTCAAGCAAGGCAGTTTCACCAATTGAGGTAAGTTGAAAGCAGTTCTTTTTCCAAGGTCCAATCTAGGATTCTGTTACAGCCATGGATCTCCTTTCAGAAAAGGACAAGCCTATGCAGGCAGCTATTGCTAGTTCCCTTGAATGGAAGTTCCTATGGCCTTTTCTAGTTTCCTTTGCAGTCCCCACAGGAATCCCTTATTTTTTGAGAGTGGTGAAGTGAGGAAGGGATCTAGTCCCAGTGCCCCCTTACAAATACAGAAAATTCTGGGAATGAGATTTCTGGTGCATAAACACCAGTAGAGTTTAACCAGTATGGTTGTAATCAGTTTCAAATAAGTCATTTTCTTTCTCTTTTGGCTATACAAAAGGAATCTCAAGCATTTCTATCACTTGTAAGACCGACAGCCCTTGAACTTTCAAGCTGTGAAATAGTTGACGACTAGTCAGCGGCTTGTTTGGGTGTAGTATGTGCCTTCAATGGAGTTGGATTTTTTGTTGGCAGAATATCAAAAGTTCCTGGCGCAGTGGACTTCTTTTTCTGGAAGCTAGGGCAAGGCAAGGGCAAATTCATCAGGAAAGGAAAAAGTAGACTGAAACAGGTAATGGAATGGAAAGATACTTTTTCAAAAGCAAGTTAGGGATCGGTATAGACTTTAGCTATGACATCATATTAGACTCGCTCTTTGGATGCTTCTCTGGCTTCCAGTCTCTGTCCAAGCACTATTAAGAACCTGTCCCCCCATCTTTTCTATGGGGTGTGCTTTCGATTGATTGAAGTCTGTTTTCTTCCAATATAGTTTTCTACATCTACTAACCTTCAATATCGCCTAGTTTACTGCCTTGGAGTAATTGTTACACCGTGCTCGGATCTAAAAAGAGCACTCATAGAACCATCTATGAAGCTCTAAGAGATAATAGTTGTTGATAACTAAAAAAACAATAATAAATAGAAAACTAGAAGCCGGGAAGAGAGATCACATAATTGCTTCTTTTGTCTAAGGATGTCGCATAGGAGCTCTTATCCTTTCTCTTTGCACTAGGAAGAGTCTCTATCACCTATAGGTGGAATAGACTGATTTCATTTAGTGACTAGCTTTTGCACGCTTACTCTATCCTTTCTTTATCCCTAGTGACTTCAAAGATCTTCTTCTTATTCCGTACTCTAGAACCAACCATTCTTCGAAGTCAGGTGCAATCTCCTTGATAATAGAATAGTGGTCTAAGCCGGCTGTTAGTGCACCTTCTCTTCCGCAGCGAAGTAATCCCCTTATCCCTGTACTACGTGACCTGCTGACCGATTCAACTCGGAGCCGGTAACTGATTGAGTTGCCATGGACTCGACCTCTCCACCTGTATGACACTAGAGGGCTTTCAGTCTAGAACACTCTTCTAAGCTTTTTGAACAAGGCCGTTAAGGTCTGAGCGTAGGCCTGTCTGTTAACCTAGTGATACTATATCAACAAGAAATAGTTGATTTACGACCACCAGAGTGGATATCACTAGAAATCGTAACTCGGGTGAACCTAGGATCTTATACTAGCAATCAAACTAATGCATTCAATCCTCACTACCTGGTAATGGATTCTCCCTGTTGGAACTAGCCCATAGAACGAGTGAAAACCCGGGAAGACATCAAAACCGGCTTGCTTGTCCCACCACTGGTTTTTAAACCAGACTTTCTGACTTGACTGCTAACAACACGGCTAGCTAGAAACCTTTCCCTTGGCGGTCTCCTTTCACAGTAAAATGCGAGTTATACTACGCCTACGGAATCCAATCAGAGGGCATCTTCTTTCTTATTGCAGCTGCCTCAAGGCTACGCTCTTGCCATTATAGGAAAGGTTCGGAAAAGCAACTCTTAAAAACAGTCAAGCCTGAGGGAAGAAATGTTCCCTTCCCTTTAGGTTGGTTGGTATTAGGGTCTTCCCACCCATGAGAGTGGAATGCAAACTTTCAAAAGAGATGTGAGAGAGAGGTGGTATTCTAAAAAAAGCATACAAATCAATAAGAAGTGGTATTTGTTGATGAAATGCCATTGCATGGATCTCCCTCCACAGCACAGCAAGAAAAGCATTTGATGGCGAGGTAAAAGAAAAGCACAAGGATGAATGTCCTTGGTCTTCTCTTTGATAGTCCGATTCATACATCAAATAATTCACGTATTAGATACATCCATCAACCGGCATACCTTTCTTCTCTTCTCGTAGCTACGATTTGTCTTCGACTTCTAATATGCTAAAAGGCTTTCTTTAATTACCTACGCTCAAGGGGGTTCTGACTTGAACTCCTTCTGCTATGAGTTGATCGGAGAAGATTCAGATTCCCTTCAGCTCCAATAAATTCCACAGTTGGGAAAGCCTTGACTCGCCTATCCGAATCCTCTACTTTCCTTGTTCGTTCACCTGCCCGGTCTGGTTCACCTTACCCGCTGGGTTGGACGAGTATAGTTCACTGATTTGAATCACTTTTTTCTAAAGCCCGTAGTACTTCATCTTTTCTTACTCGTCACAGTCAAGATCCCTCGCATCAAATGATTAATGACTTGAACTAGCACTTGCTGCTATTCACTCAGCAGACGATCAGGCGAGATGCTAATTTGAGAAGGACTTACCGGACTAGAAGAACTAAGACTGGCATTGGCTGAAATGGAGCTTGCCCCAGGTCAAAAATGCCTGCAAGGAAAGAGAAACCTTGGAATTGTCTTCCCAACTAAACAAGGGGGTTCGTTCATCTATAACACTGACCCACTAGCGGCTTCAAGCAACTATCGATGTAGACTGAGAACCTATTGTATAAGGTTTGACTATGTGTGAGAATTTATTTTTTCATTTTTTCACATACTCGATTTCATTTACCTAGGAAGTCCTGAGAGAGCAACAACAGCTGGAATTGGACCGAGGGTACTA